ATGGAAGAAGGAACCGAGGAGGAGGTATCAGCAACAACTGGTTTTATTGCGGGACAGCTCATGATGTTCATATCGATCTATTATGCGCCTCTACATCTAGCATTGGGTAGACCTCATACAATAACTGTCCTAGTTCTACCGTATCTTTTGTTTCATTTCTTCTGGAACAATCACAAAAACTTTTTTGATTATGGATCTACTACCAGAAATTCAATGCGTAATCTCAGCATTCAATGTGTATTCCTGAATAATCTAATTTTTCAATTATTCAACCATTTCATTTTACCAAGCTCCACGTTAGCCAGATTAGTCAACATTTATATGTTTCGATGCAACAACAAGATTTTCTTTTTCACAAGTAGTTTTGTTGGTTGGTTAATTGGTCATATTTTCTTTATGAAATGGGTTGGATTGGTATTATTCTGGATACGGCAAAATCATTCTATTCGATTTCGATCTAATAAGTATTTTGTGTCAGAATTGAGAAATTATATGGCTCGAATCTTTAGTATTCTCTTATTTATTACCTGTATCTACTATTTAGGCAGAATGCCGTCGCCTATTGTCACTAAGAAACTGAAAGAAACCTCAGAAACGGAAGAAACGGAAGAAACGGAAGAAGGGGGAGAAAGAAAGGAAGAAAGCGATGTAGAAACAACTTACGAAACGAAGGAGACTAAACAGGAACAAGAAGGATCCACCGAAGAAAACCCTTCCCTTTGTTCGAAAGAAGAGGAGGATCTGGACAAAGATGAATTTCACTTTAAAGAGGCACGCTATCAAGATAGCCCAGTTTACGAAGATTCTGATCTGGAGACCCATCAAGAGAATTGGAAATTGGGAAGACTGAAAGAAATGAATATTAATAAAAAGATTGATATATAAGAAAAATACAAGAATAGATAAGATGAGATTCGTCCACCTCCCATATATTTTATCCCTTCGCTCATAAAGAAACTTGCAACACCAATCCCATTTATAATTCCATCAATTAGAAATTTATCAAAAAATTGAGTTAGTTCAGCTAATCCTCTTATACTCATGGTGAAAATGCCAGTATAAAAAACATCTATATAACCACGATTATATGACCAATTGTATATCACACCTTTTATTTTTTCCAGAATAATTATTTTAGGACCTCTTTTTAAAAAGAAATTCATTAAGCCAAAATTTTTGAAAGATGAATAAATAGATCCATAAAAAATAGATGCTAAAAATAGTCCGAAAAGAGCTATACCTACTGAAAAAAAAGTATTTGACAAAAATTCATACCAATCCTCAGAATAATTAAAATTTGGAGAAAAAAAAGTTGTTGATGGAGTTAACCATTTCGATAATAGATCTAAGTCTATTATTCCTCCGTTAAAAGGAATTCCTATTGATCCAATGAACAAAGTAAATAGTACTAATACTAGTAGAGGAAATAACATAGTATTGCTCGATTCGTGAGGATACATATAAGTGTACCTATTTATAAAGTAAGTACTAAAATCTCGTATTTTATTTCTTACATTCTTGTCAATTTTAGAGAGATCTTTTGAAAAAAACCAAAATATATTCTTATTCATTTTTGAAAAAATTAAATTACTATTTACTTCCTTCAGTGGCTCCTTTCCCCATAGAGATATTGAATAAAACGAGCTATTTTTTGTACTACTAAAACTACTATAATCTTGAAAATAAATACGCAAATACCCATCAAAGGTCAGTAAGTACATCCGAAACATATAAAACGCGGTTAATCCTGCTGTAAACCAAGCTATTAGTGCGAAAATTGGTGAGTACAACCAACTATCGTGAATAATTTCATCTTTAGACCAAAAACAAGCAAGAGGCGGAATACCACAAAGAGAAAGTGTACCTAAAAAAAAAGTAGTTTTTGTAATTGGAACATATTTTGTTAAACCTCCCATAAGAACCATATTCTGACTTTTCTCTGGTGAATATCCAACAATAGGTTCCATTGAATGAATAATGGATCCGGATCCCAAAAACAATAAAGCTTTAGAATAGGCATGAGTGATCAAATGGAATAAAGCAGCTCGATAAGAACCTATACCTAAAGCTAACATAATATAACCCAATTGAGACATTGTAGAATAAGCTAAACTTCTTTTAATGTCTCTTTGGGCAAGAGCCAAAGTAGCTCCTAAAAGCAATGTTATTATACCTACTAAACAAATGATATTCATTATGTAAGGTATAACTATGAAAAGAGGAAGAAGCCGAGCTACAAGAAAAATACCTGCTGCTACCATAGTAGCAGCGTGTATAAGAGCCGAAATAGGAGTGGGACCTTCCATGGCATCAGGTAACCATACGTGAAGGGGGAATTGTGCGGATTTAGCAATTGTACCGACAAATAATAAAAAGGCACATAAAGTAACAAAGAAAGAATTGACCCCATTTTTATGGATCAAAGTATTCACTATTTGGAATAAATCCCGAAATTCGAAACTACCAGTTATCCAATAAAATCCCAAGATTCCTAATAATAAACCAAAATCTCCTATACGATTAGTTACAAAAGCTTTTTGACAAGCACTTGCTGCAACGGGTCGTGTGAACCAAAAACCTATCAAGAAATACGAACACATTCCCACGAGTTCCCAAAAAATATAAATTTGTATCAAATTGGAACTAGTAACTAATCCCAACATTGAAGCATTAAAAAAACTCATATGAGCAAAAAATCTTAAATATCCTTGGTCGTGAGACATATAATTGTCACTATAAATAAAAACCAAGATTCCAACAGTAGTAATTAGTATTGACATAATAGAAGTAAGTGGATCGATCAAGTATCCGAACTCTAATAAAAAATCATTATTGATGATCCAAGACCATAGACATTGATAGGTAAAACTTCCGTTTATTTGCTGAATAGACAAATTGGCCGAAAAACACATAGCTATACTTAGCAGTAAAACACTTGGGAAAGCCCACATACGACGAATATCTTTTGTTGCTGTCGGAATAAATAGAAGTCCAAATCCTATTGACATAGTAACTGGGAGCGGAAAAAGGGGTATTACCCATGCATATTTATATGTATATTCCATAATAAAACAAATTGTTATTTTTTTTTTTTTTTTTCTTATAATTGTTTCCAATTCACCAATTCAAATCTCTAAAAAAAAAAACAAAACAATAATAAAACTCAAAGAAAAAAAAAGATATGAAAAAGATTCAATATTGGAATTTTTATTTGTTGTTTTATCAAATATTTTAAATAAGAGTTGAAATGAGCTGGCCAAATAATATGATCAAAGAATTAGTCAAGTTTTTTACTTAGTTATTAACTAACTTTCAACTCTAGAAAAAAAAATTTTTATGAAAAAATATGACACCATATTCTATTTTGAATAATTGGATTTTATCTTTACATTACATTAGATTTATGTACAATTATATATTTGATAAATATTGTATATACTTATATTTTTGAATTTTTTCTTTCTTTTTTTTCAATTATTTCGAGACCTAACACAAAACATAATTAAATATTCAGATTCTTTGTTGTATATCATAATTGTGCTTTTATATTTTGAAAAGCACAATTATGAAGAAAGAAAAAATAATCTCACGAATTCAATATAAATAAATATAAATTTGAATAAATAGAAAGACTATAAAAAATAAAATAAACAATACTGAGTACTTTGAATTCAGTAAACAGAAACTAATATGGAAAAGTGAAATACAAATAAAAAACATTAGGAAATTTTAATTATTTGTCTTTCAATTCAAAAATATAAAATTGTAAGTTCTTTGATACATGTTAATTAAGATTTTTCCAAGACTTTTTTTTGTGCGACAAAAAAACTTTTTGACTGTCCGGTGGAAACAGATTTAGCTAAAGAAAAAGCTTTTACTGCCGCTAAAGAGCCTTTTTTTTTCCAAAGATTTCTACGAATATGCTTTTTTGACATAGAAGTACGTTTTTTTGGAACTGCCATTAAAAAATAGGTGACTCATTTTTATGGTTGTATGTGAAAGACATATATTTTTCAAAAAAAAAAAAAGAATTATTCTTTATTATTCATTATCTATACTTATTCCATAAATTTATCTCAATAATATAATAGCATATTTTTATTTCAGAATATACAATAAAAAAAAAAAAGAATAAAAGAAAATAAATGAAATAGTAAAATAAATAAAAAAATATTCTAAAACAATTTTATTTGAATAGACAAATATATTTTTATTTTCTATATTTTTTCTGATATTTGGATAATGTAATATGAATATTACATATTAATAATATTAATATAATAGAAAATATTAATTTAAATAATACTAATATAAAAAATAAAGTAAATAAAGTGAATGAGGTTATAAGTTAGAGTATAAATAAATGAAACTAAAAAAAATTTTGAATTTTATACCTTGACTGATGACTAAGAACAAAACTCTGGATTAACAAAAGCTAGGTTTCTAGTATATAAAATATATAAAAGTTGATTTTAAAAACTGAACTTATGAAGATACTTAATAAGTATTATTTATATTGAACATTTCCATATAAATGTAAATGCATCTTTCTTCACTGTTTCCAACTCTATTGAATATCGACAATTCAACATGAATTTCCTATTATTATTTCAAGTAAGCCGCCATGGTGAAATTGGTAGACACGCTGCTCTTAGGAAGCAGTGCTAGAGCATCTCGGTTCGAGTCCGAGTGGCGGCATATATAATAATAAATAATATAGACACAATAGATCTAATAGAATATTTTAATCCCCGATTTCAATTCTTTAATAAGGACCCTTTTTATGTTGATGATATTTGTGACCTTAGAACATATATTAACTCATATTTCCTTTTCAGTCATCTCAATTGTGATTATTATTCATTTGATGAACTTATTAGTCTACGAAATTGAAGGATTACGCCATTCGTCAGAAAAAGGGATGATAGTTACTTTTTTATCTATAACAGGGTTTTTAGTTATTCGTTGGATTTCTTCGGGACATTTTCCTTTAAGTAATTTATACGAATCATTAATTTTCCTTTCTTGGAGTTTCTTTATTATTCATAGGATTTCGTATCTTGGGAATCATAAAAATAATTTAAGTGCAATAACTGCACCAAGTGCCATTTTTACCCAAGGTTTCGCCACGTCAGGTTTTTCAACTGAAATGCATCAACCCACAATATTAGTACCTGCTCTACAATCTCAGTGGTTAATGATGCATGTTAGTATGATGCTATTGAGCTATGCAGCTCTTTTATGTGGATCGTTATTATCAGTTGCTCTTATAGTGATTACATTTCGAAAGAACATCAATTTTTTTTTGAAAAATAAGAATTTTTTTAGTTTAAGGAAGTCACTTTTCTTTGGTGAGATGGAATATTTCAACGAAAAGGGGAGTGTCTTTAAAAAAACTTCTTTTATCTCATTTCAAAATTTTTACAAATATCAATTAATTCAGCGTTTAGACTATTGGAGTTATCGTGTCATTAGTTTAGGGTTTACTTTTTTAACCATAGGCATTCTTTCTGGAGCAGTATGGGCTAATGAAGCATGGGGTTCTTATTGGAATTGGGATCCTAAGGAAACTTGGGCATTTATTACTTGGACCATATTTGCAATTTATTTACATACTAGAACAAATCCAAAATTTAAAGACCAAGGCACGAATTCGGCATTTATGGCTTCTATAGGATTTCTCCTAATTTGGATATGCTATTTTGGGATCAATCTATTAGGAATCGGGTTCCATAGTTATGGTTCATTCCAATTAATATCTAATTAAAGAAAAAAAAACTATATGACGAATACATAAAAACATCGTCTGATACACAATGAAAATTTGTGGGAATTTTTGAAAACCGTTTGAATGGGGGAATTATTCAAATGGTTCTCAAAAACTCTAGATGTATCTCATTACAATTCTAATTCACTCTTCTTTTTTTTTCATTTTACAACAAAGAATCGTGAAAATATGAAAGTCAAAGAATTATAAGACTTTATTTCCAATTAATGAAAATTTTATATATTGAAAATATATAAAATTAGTATCTATAAAAATAATTAGATAGTATAACTTGTACCTTGTCAACCGATAATGGGAGAACGAAATCAGGATAAATACCAATTCCTATTACAGGTAGGAACATACAGATCGAAACAAATAGTTCTCGTGGTCCAGAATCAAAAAAATTAGAGTTTGGAACATTGAATAGCTTGTATCCATAGAAAATCTGACGTAACATAGATAATAAAAAAATAGGAGTTAATATCATTCCAATTGCCATTACAAAAGTAATTAACATTTTTGGTATGAAAAGATATTTTGGGCTGGTAATTATTCCAAAAAATACTAATAATTCTGCAACAAAACCACTCATTCCGGGCAATGCAAGAGAAGCCATCGAGAAACTATTAAACATGGTAAATATTTTTGGCATTGGGATAGATATCCCCCCCATCTCTTCGAGATAAACAAAATACATTCTATCCCAACAGGTTCCTCCTAAGAAAAAAAGTGCAGCACCAATCAATCCATGAGAGAGTATTTGTAAAATGGCTCCATTGAGTCCCATGCTAGTTATAGAACCAATTCCTATAATTATGAAACCCATATGAGAGACGGAAGAATAGGCAATACGTTTTTTTAAATTGCGTTGACCGAGAGAGGTTAAAGCTGCATAAAGGATTTGTATTATTCCTACTATCACTAACCAGGGAGAAAATATAGAATGAGCATGAGCTAATAATTCCATATTGATCCGAATCAATCCATATGCTCCCATCTTTAATAAGATTCCAGCTAAAAGCATACATGTACTGTAATGTGCTTCCCCGTGGGTATCTGGTAACCATGTATGTAGGGGTATCATCGGCGATTTGACAGCATAAGCAATAAGAAAACCAAAATAGAATATTATTTCCAATGCTGTAGGATATGATTGATTAGCTAATTTTTCTAAATCTAATGTTGGTTCATTGGAACCATATAAACCTATACCTAGAACTCCTATTAAGAGAAAAATGGAACCTCCTGCAGTGCACAAAATAAACTTTGTAGCCGAGTACAGGCGTTTTTTTCCTCCCCACATGGATAAGAGTAAGTAAACAGGAATTAATTCTAATTCCCACATGATGAAAAAAAGCAAAAGGTCTCGAGAAGAAAATAATCCTATTTGGCCACTATACATTGCCAACATTAAGAAATAGAAAAATTTCGGATTTCGAGTAACTGGCCAAGCTGCTAAAGTAGCTAAAGTAGTTATAAATCCTGTCAGTAAAATTGGTCCTATGGAAAGTCCATCGATTCCCAGTCTCCAGTGAAAATCAAAAAGATTGATCCATTTAAAATCCTCCTTCAATTGGGTTAATGGATCGTCCAATTGAAAATGATAACAAAAAACATAGGTCATTAGAAGGAGCTCTAGGATACATATACATAGAGTATACCACCTATACACCTTATTTCCCCTATGAGGTAAAAAGACAATTGAAGAACCTGCAAATATGGGCAAAACAATAAGTATTGTTAACCAAGGAAAATAACTCGTGATAAAGACAAGATAAATTTTTACCAGAAAACCCCGTGCTCGGGAGAAGAATAAGATATTTTCTTTTCTCGAGTACGGGTCTCTGTCGGTAAAGAGGAATCAAATGATTCAAGCGGAGTTTTTTGTCACATATTAATAAGAAAGACCCATGCTGCGAGTTGTTTCATGCCATAAATAAACACGAACACTCAAAAAATCCGTTGGACAAGCGGATTCACATCTCTTACAACCTACACAATCCTCGGTTCTTGGCGCAGAAGCAATTTGCTTAGCTTTACATCCATCCCAAGGTATCATTTCCAATACATCCGTGGGACAAGCTCGAACACATTGGGTACACCCTATGCATGTATCATAAATTTTTACTGAATGTGACATTGGGTCTATAAATTTCAGTTTTGAACACAAAATATTTCAATCTAGTATAATGATATAAATCATTATATTTTATACCAGATGAATCAATGATTTATCAAAATTTGAAGAATCAAGATATTTTAAAATATGTTTATGAGAAAAGGCCAAGATACTTTGATTTATTTTTAAATAACCATAAAATATACCATATGAATTCAATTCATGTTTATTTTATGAAATTTTTAGATTAATATAAAGATCTTAATTCTTATTTCTTTAGATTCTATCTATTTTAATATAGAAAAATTATGACTAATTATTTAGCAAATTCGATTGATTGATACGAATTGATTTTCTGTTACGATGGATCGACGAAATAATAGCTAGTCCAATAGCTGCTTCAGCAGCCGCAATGGCTATAACAAAGATTGAGAAAATTTCTCCTTTTAATTGCCGACTATCAAATATATCGGAAAATGCGACGAGATTCATATTCACCGAATTCAGTAGAAGCTCAAGACACATAAGTGCTCTAACCATGCTTCGACTTGTGATCAGTCCATAGATACCGATAGAAAATAAAAAAACACTCAGAAAAAGTACATGCTCTAACATCATTGACAAATTCCTCATCAATCTTGATTCATTTCAATATGAACAAAAATTCAACCAATTAAGTTGAATAGAATAGAAGAATTACAGGATAAAAGAACATATTCACAGTAGATTTCAATAAAAGAGATTGAATCCTTTTTCATTCTTTGAATTCTCAAAATAGAAGTTCTTATTTCTTATTATATTATTGACGAGCCATAGTAATTGCACCTATCAAGGAAACTAAAAGAATTATAGAAATGAGTTCAAAAGGAAGATAAAAATCTGTGGATAAATGAATCCCAATTTGTTGAACGTTATTTATTAAGTCCTGTTCTATAATCTGATTTGATTTTGTAGTCCGAAAAATTCCATACCATGAGGTATCTGGGATAATAGTCATTAATGAAAAAAAAATACTTATACAAATCTGTGAAGTGATCCTATCTCCAATGGTCCACAAATAGGAATCATTGGAATATTCTGAACCGTTCATGAACATAACAGCAAATATGATTAATACATTAATGGCTCCCACATAAATAAGGAACTGTGCGGCAGCTACAAAATAAGAATTCAATGAAATATAGAATAAGGATATACAAACAAGAACCAATCCCAATGAAAAGGCAGAATCAATGGGATTCATAAGTAATACTACTCCCAGACCTCCTAATATAAGAACTGATCCCAAAAAGACTACAAGAATATCATGTATTGGTCCAGGTAAATCCATTATGAAATAAAAGAAAAATAAATAAGTCAAAATATTTCATGACCTTACTAAGGGGGCCAGGAAAGGGACTATTTTCTTATATGATATTTTCCTAATTGAATAAAAAAAAATCATATAGATAAAATAAAGTTATTTGGCTAATCCTACTTGATTCCAAACCAAATCTTAGTAATTGGTAATCGTTCTTGAACCAAGGGGTTTTTCTTTTTTCATTTGAGTTGTTGAATCCATAACTGTTTGAATTGTGTAATCTCCAATTATTGACATTGGTAACCGACCCAAAGAAATTTGATTATAATTCAATTCGTGACGATCATAAGTAGAAAGTTCATATTCTTCAGTCATCGATAAACAGTTTGTTGGACAATACTCGACACAGTTACCGCAAAATATACAGACTCCAAAATCAATACTATAATGAAACAATTGTTTTTTATTAATATCTTTTTCAAATTTCCAATCAACAATAGGAAGGTCTATGGGACATACGCGAACACATACTTCACAAGCAATACATTTATCGAATTCAAAGTGAATTCGACCACGAAAACGCTCTGATGTGATTGATTTTTCATAAGGATATTGAATAGTAATAGGTAAACGATTTGTATGGGATAAGGTAATTATGAAACTTTGTCCAATGTACCTTGCAGCTCGTATTGTTTGTTTGCCATAATTCATGAACCCAGTAACCATAGGGAACATATTATAGATATCCATGAATAAAATTTATTTTTCTTTCTCTTAGTTTAGATAAGTTATGAATATAGAATATCATTATTGTTTTCTCTTCATTTCTTAGTTTTTTTAGAGTTTTATAGTGAAACAAGTTGAGAAGAAGTTGTCAATAATAGATTACCTAGAGAAATAGGTAAAAGAAATTTCCATCCAAGATTTAATAACTGATCCATTCTCATCCTAGGTAAAGTCCATCTTGTTGTGATAGGAATGAACAGAAACAAATAAGCTTTAGCTAATGTAATAAATATACTTATTGCTATTACAAAGACTCTAAACATTTTATTTATTCCAAAAAGTTCAGTAATAGATATGTATGGAATGTAAAAATTCCACCCACCTAAATAAAGAATTGTTACAAATAATGAAGAAACTAATAGATTTAGGTAAGAAGCAAGATAAAAGAACCCATATTTTATACCTGAATATTCGGTTTGATAACCTGCTACTAATTCCTCCTCTGCTTCTGGTAAATCAAAAGGTAATCTTTCACATTCTGCTAGAGAAGACATTAGAAAAACTAGAAACCCTATAGGCTGACGCCACAGATTCCATCCCCCAAAACCATATTTGGACTGTGCCTCAATTATATCAACTGTACTTGAACTATTAGATAATTATAGTCGATGATAACATCACTGCTCCAATCGCTATTCCAAAACCGTACATGAAACCTAAGCTTCATACGGCTCCTCTATGGCCACAAATAAATGTAAGGTAAGGACTTATTGCTTTCCTTGGACTCTATAGAAATAGAATTTAAAAGAATGTAAAGATACTTTGGGGGTTGGAGAGTTCACAATTTGACCAATGACCAATAAAATTCTGTCTGCTAGAATAAGAAAAAGCACTTCCGAATTGATCTCATCCTTTATAATGATATAATCAGAATTTCTAAAATTTATCTTTGTTCAGCAATAACTTAATCCTTCAATTAAATGCTCGTCATAAATAGAAAGAATTGGGCATTAGTTAATGAATCATTATTATTAACTTTTTCTTCTATTATTGTATTGCATTCTATTTGTCTTGTTCCTGTTCTTCTTTCTGAAAACTAAAATCAAAGAAAATAAAGGATTAATTCGTTCTTGATAGTTATTTCTTTAATCAGCGAATAGTAGCATACTCTAGATCGGAATCGTGGGGAAGTACTGCTTGATTATTTCTACCAACTTCAAGCCCTTATTATGATTCATTTTATGCAAAGTTTTATGCAAAAACCCCCTTCTTTTATTACCTTACATTATTTCTATTACTTATCCTTTGCGTACTTTGGTGTTCCTAACTGCCCACTTTTTTTTGATTGATCCCCAGTATATTAAGAAATACTTTACTGTTGATCTTTTGCATCCGCTTCAAGATATTAAAGATATGACGATTAATCAAAAAATTTAAATAAATTTCAATCTTGGGATCAACAACTTATGTTTACTTCAATTTCCTTCTTATACTCTAGGGAATGAGATTATTTTTTACTGCAAATTGAGGAGCAGTTTTGTTTCACTCATATAACTATCTGGTTTAACTCATCGAACTGAAATGTTGAATAAAAAAAAAAGAAAGATATTTGTTCAAGACTTTCAATTTCTTTCTTTTTACTTACTTTATAAAGTTTATAAAGTAAAGCTTGAAAATGAAATAATATAAGATTTTTTCTTATATTATTTCATTTTCAAGCTTTATAGATTTAATTAGATTTCTATTGTATTTAAATTTCAATTCATTTTTTATCTCTTTTCTAGAAAAGAGATAAAAAAGTTCATGTTCCAACGAATCACACGTAGAGATATTGCTAAAACACATATAGTTAATGGTATTTCATAACTAATTGATTGAGCTGCAGCTCGTAGACCGCCTGAAAAGGAATACTTATTATTTGATCCATATCCTGACATAAGAAGACCAATGGGTACAATGCTTGAAATGGCAATCCATAAAAAAACACCTATACTAAGATCAGCTAAAACAAGGTGATATCCAAAAGGAATTACTAAATAACTTAGTAGAATTGATATAACTGCTATAGAAGGCCCCACCCTAAACAAACGAATACTCCCTCTAGATGGAAGAAGATCCTCCTTCAGAAATAGTTTGGTTCCATCCGCTAAAGCTTGAAGAATCCCTAATGGGCCAGTATATTCAGGTCCAATACGTTGTTGTATTGCTGCGGATATTTTTCTTTCTAACCACACAATGACTAATACCCCCATTGTGATTCCTAAGACAAGGGTGAAAATGGGCACAAAAATCCATACGAGTCCATAGACTTCTTTTAAGGATTCTAATTTATAAAAAGAATTAATAGTTTGTACTTCTGTCGTATCAATTATCATTTCAACGATCAACTTCTCCCATAATGATATCTATACTACCTAGTATCGTCATGATATCAGCCAATTTCATTCTTTTAACTAGCTGAGGAAGAATTTGCAAATTGATGAAACCGGGTGGACGAATTTTCCATCTCCAGGGGAAAACACTACTATCTCCTATTAAATAAATTCCTAATTCTCCTTTTGGAGACTCTACCCTTACATAAAGTTCTTGTTTTAACAATTCAAAATTGGGTGAAAGTTTTTTAGTAAGAAATCTATATTCAAAATTATTCCATTCGGAATTCTTTGTCGTATGAAAGCGTCGTGTTTCTAAATTTTCATAAGGTCCTCCAGGAATTCCTTCTAAAGCCTGTTTAATTATTTTTATGGATTCTTCCATTTCACCGATTCGTACTAAATAACGAGCTAATGTATCACCCTCTTTTTGCCATTTGATTTCCCAATCAAATTTATTGTAACACTCATAACGATCAACTTTACGAAGATCCCATTGTATTCCAGAAGCTCGTAACATTGGTCCTGATAAACCCCAATTTATTGTCTCCTCCCCACTAATAATGCCCACTCCTTCAACTCGTTCCAAAAAAATGGGATTTCGCGTAATAAGTTTTTGATACTCAACAACTTCTGTTAAAAAATAATCACAGAAATCAAAACATTTATCTATCCAGCCATAAGGTAAATCCGCAGCTACTCCTCCGATGCGGAAATAATTATGCATCATCCGCATACCTGTGGCGGCTTCGAATAGATCATATATAAATTCCCTCTCTCTGAAAATATAGAAAAAGGGAGTCTGTGCACCTATATCGGCCATAAAAGGGCCAAGCCATAACAAATGGGAGGCTATACGACTTAGCTCCAGCATAATCACTCTGATATAACTGGCTCTTTTAGGCACTTGAACACTTTCCAATCGTTCTGGTGCATTTACTGTTATTGCTTCTGTGAACATAGTAGCTAAATAATCCCAACGTGTTACATAAGGCAAATATTGTATAATTGTTCGGTTTTCCGCTATTTTTTCCATCCCTCTGTGTAAATAGCCTAATATAGGTTCACAATCAATAACATCTTCACCATCCAGAGTAACGATCAGCCGAAGAACACCATGCATTGATGGGTGGTGAGGGCCCATATTGACTATTATAAAATTTTTTCTTGGAGCCGGTACAGTCATATTTTTTTCCTTAATTCTTTATTTTATGAATTTCTTAAAATTAAAATGAAAAATATAATGCTAATAACTGAACTAATAAAAAAGAATTAAAAAACAAAAAATAACAATGATAAGAATAAGAAACTAAAAGAAAAAATTCAAATGAAATTAACGATTTTTTGGTTCCCGAATATCTAATTGATCCATTAATTTCTTATAACGCACTTTATTTTTCTTTGAAAAATAAGTCAATAATCGTTGACGTTTTCCCAGAATTATTCGTAGACCTCTTTGCGATAAAAAATCTCTTTTGTGCAATTCTAAATGTAAAGTAAGTTTCCGTATCTTGCTGGTGAAATGGAATACTTGAAATTCAACAGACCCACTATTTTTTTCTTTTTCTTCTTGTGTAATAACCGAGATTAATGAATTTTTGGCCATAAATTAATATTTTTATCTGTCTTTTCTGTGAATTTTACCGATCAGGAAAAATAATAGTATTTATTATGTTAGTTATTTTCATCTAGTATACATCAAAATTGGATTTCTTTTATTCATATACTCATTTGTTTTTTGTTTATGTAGTTAGTTTCTATTTTCTATATTTGATCCAAATTCAATTGAAAATTGAATTTGGATCAAAAGATCTTATATATATATATGTATTCACGAAAGATAACAATTTCCATTCCTTTGACTTAAAGGGATTACGCTCCTCCTAGTGAAATTTTATACACTATAAAATCAACATTATATATTAGAATTTTATACAGTGTATATATTGAGGCTTTTATCTACCGAATATATTACACAATATTGAGGAAATCCACTATAAAATCTTTCATTTTCATTGGAATTGAATTTATTCTGAATTGTGAATACATATGTATTCTTGCCATACTGAAACGACTGCTGTTATTGGTATTAAACCAATAGCGATTCATACAAGCTAAATCTTCTAATCGATAGTTGGGCCAAAGAAATAATTTTAATTTCATCAAATTTTTTTCATCTGGATTAATATGCTTGTCCTTATTCAAAACTTTCCCACAGTTTCTTATTTTGTTTTTATTGCAAAATCTTGGGTTTTTATCCACAACATTCCAATTTTCGGAATTGAAACAAATTCGAATTCGAAACTCTCTCCTACGTACGGGAGATAAAATATTTTCAGGAACAAGGAAATCATAATTATTTTTGTTTGCGCTAAAAAATATGTTGCTGTGTCGTACAATGGATTTTTCGAACTCCCTTTTTTCAATATATCTTTTTTTTGTGTATTTTTTATTTGTTTGGTGCTTCTTCTTATCGACCAATGAAATATCTATAGTTTGATATATAATAGATTTTCCGTCCCTTCTTATAGATAGACAAATTGGTTCAATAATAAATACTCCCCTTCTTATTAAATTTTTAAGAACTAAGTCCTTTTCAATAAATATTTTTTCTAGGTTTATTTCACCTTTTTGAACCGAGGATATAGCAGCTTCCTTTAGATCTTTTACTCCAAGTAGGATACAAAACGTCCTTATATTTTTCACCATTTTTTCACTTGAGATATTAGTCCGTTTTAATTGAAAAAGTAAAGAGTTTTTTAAAATGGAATCTAGTTCCATTTCCTTATTGGTCTTATTAAGATCTTTTTTTTTTTTATCTAATATATGAAGATTTTTATTTGGATTTCTGTTGATGTTTTTACTTTTTTCATTTGTATAAAAATTGAAAAAGAGTGATTTTATTGGGATAATCCAAGGTTGAATCTTATATACATCAAAAAGTAGTCCAAGTTCTGGAAAGAACCAAGGTTCTAGATTGGCATGATTTGATGCGATATCATAGAACCTTTTTTTATTCATTCCCATGCAATCAAAAAAGGTTCTATGATTGCATGATATGATCTCTTGATGAATCATATTCCTTTTATTAAAATTATTAATTTCAGTCTTAACCTTTTTATGAATCTTTCTGTGAATATCCGCATTGGTCCAGATCTCAATATTTTTTCTAAAAAAAATAGAAAGAATTCTACAATCAAAATATTTTCTATCCAAATTGGTATTCCTATCAATAAGATATTCTTTTTCTATAGAATCATTACTAGGTATACTTACCAATACATAAAATGATTCAGGTTTAGATGTAGTGAAATGATATGGAATTTCTTGGGCCCCTTTTATTTCTAATGTCGATTCAGAAATGTATGAATTAGGGGGGTTTATGTATTTATATGATAAAAGATCATATCTGTAATGTTTTTTCCATTTGTCTTTTTGACTCATAAATGAATTCGCTGCATAGTCATTTTTTTTCATGGAATTCACTTTTTTATAGAAATCCAATTTAATTGATTCCCCTTTTTTAATAATACGAGGTTTATTTCTTTTATTTTGCCATTCTTTAGGTACCAATCGAGACCCTTTTTTTTGAGATAAATCATATTGATAATGACCTTTTAACCAGTTTTTCCATTCGTTCATTACATATGTATGAATTTTTTTATGTCTTGATTTAGGATGAAATATTCCGTGTATCATACAAAAGTCTTTTAATTTATCCTTAAAAAAGGGAGAGTTCCCTTGATATTGAAGTATAGGTCTCAAGTGATACTTATTAAATAATTGGTTAAGTAATTGGGTTTGTGATAATTTGTAAAATACATATGCTTGGGATAGGGAAGATAAGTTCCAATAAATATTAGAATTTTGATTGCTTTTTTCAGTATTATAAGTATTTGAAAAAAAAAATTTTATAGTCAAAATCAAATTCATTGTATTTTTATTTTTTTCATCAATTTCTTCTTTTTTTTGATCTCTTTTATTGTTGTAAATGGATTTATTAAAGATATTTTTTGTTGATTCAAAGAAAAGTTCTGCATTTATCTTAGAAAAGGTAATGGAACATAGCAAAATATCTATGTATATTTTTTCAATGAGTGATTTGATAAAGTAGTGTGATTTACGCATTAATCGAATATTTTGCCTTTTTAAAATTTTCCAAAGATGTTTATGTGATTCCAATATTTTATTATCATAAATTTGAATTATCTCTTTTTTTTTCTTTTCTTTTGCGGCTTGTTCAATTTGATTTTTTATTTTGATTGTCTTATCAGAAAGATCTTGAATTTTTCTTTCGATTAGTGAATAATTTAACCAATTCATCGGTCGAATTAGAACGGAAGATTCGCGAAGAATCTTATTATTTATTTTGAAATCTTTCTCATTTTCATTCGGTTTATATATTTTTTTTTTCTTCAATTCAAATAATAAAGTGAGATTTACTTTCTCTAGTTTTTTTATTATTAATTTTATAACTCGAATTATTTTGATAACCCATTTTGGTTTTTCTTTTCTAACTTTTAGAATTCTTTTTTTCTTTAAAAATTTTAAAATTTGGATAAATTTCTTTTTCACCTTTCTATTTATTTTTTTGAGTTCTTTAGAAATGTTTTTAAAAAAAAAAGGTTGTTTTCGGGTAGAACCGAAGTGAAGTTGTGTTTCCGTTCCCCAAAGTGTTAAAAAACAAAAATTTTGTTGTTTATTTTTTTTTTTTATTTTATCTCTATGGTTAGATCGTACCTTAGATTTTTGCCAAGGTTTTAGACGGAAAGGATTTACAATCTTTATCTGAATACCTTCCATTAACCAATCTGGGGGAAATTCTGTTTCTGATAATTGAACACCATTATATGTGCATTTAATATATTTTTCTTTATTCCATTTCTTAAAATCCTTGTGCCATTCCGGGTCTTGGAATAATAAAATACGGAAAATATTTTTAGCTATGATTAATAAAGGCAATATCATGTATTTTCTAATAAATGATTGGATTAGTAACGTAAAACCTCTTATTGCTTGAGTATATAGAAGATTATCCAAAAGTTCTAATCTTTCTGATCTTTCTAACTCTTTATTTTGATCTTTTTTTGTATCTTCATTTTCAAAATTTTCAATTTTAATTTTTGATTCTTGTTTTATTCCCATCCAATTCCTAAAAATTAGATTCTTCATTTTGTTGATATGAAAAAATAAAAAAAAATATGTGTTGTCTA